TACTTGGGATCCTATGAATGAAGACATGGTCTCTCTGGATCCCATTCAATTTCATTCGGAGGAGGAACCCTATAAGGATCGTATTGATTCTTATCAAAAAAATACAGGATTAACTGAGGCTGTTCAAACAGGCACAGGTCAATTAAATGGCATTCCCGTAGCAATTGGGGTTATGGATTTTCAGTTTATGGGGGGTAGTATGGGATCCGTAGTAGGTGAAAAAATCACACGTTTGGCTGAGTATGCTACCAATAAACTTTTACCTCTTATTCTAGTGTGTGCTTCCGGAGGAGCACGTATGCAAGAAGGAAGTTTGAGCTTGATGCAAATGGCTAAAATATCTTCCGCTTTATACGATTATCAATCAAATAAAAAGTTATTTTATGTCGCAGTCCTTACATCCCCTACCACAGGCGGGGTGACGGCTAGTTTTGGTATGTTGGGAGATATCATTATTGCTGAACCCAACGCTTACATTGCATTTGCGGGTAAAAGAGTAATTGAACAAACATTGAATAAGACAGTACCCGAGGATTCACAAGTGGCTGAATATTTATTCCATAAGGGCTTATTCGATCCAATCGTACCACGTAATCCTTTAAAGGGCGTTCTGAGTGAATTATTTCGGCTACATGCCTTCTTTCCTTTGAATCAAACTTAGATTAAGTAGAGCTGTAGAGTAGAGTCTTCATTTTTAATTTATTAATTAATTTAATAATTAATAAAACGGAATAAATTTTTTAAAATTAAAATTATTAAATTATAAGACAAGAGCACAAAATAACTAATAATATGAATAATAAAAGGGTGTATTATCATACATATATTTCGTGTAGAAACGTGTAGAAGGGTGAATAAGTCCGTTTATTTACATATTTTTTATTTACACATTTTTTTTTATTAATTTTTTTTTATAGGTATTTAGTAAAAAAAAATTATTAAAACATATACTTATATACTCCTTATTTAGGTATATACTCACTTAGGTATACTTAGTATAATATATAATATAAGTATAATATAATTATTATATATAAAATATCTTTATAACAATATAAGGTTAAAAAAAAATATTAATAGAAAACAATAAATAAAAATAACAGGTACAAATATTAAATCGAGGTACCCATTCAATGATAGCTTTCAACAACTTTCCCTCCATTTTTGTGCCTTTAGTAGGCTTAGTATTTCCGGCAATTGCAATGGTTTCTTTATCTCTTCATGTTCAAAAAAACAAGATTTTTTAGATACTATAGGGACAACTCTTATCCATTTTTTTTTTCAAAACTGACTTTGATCATAACACCCATATCTATTTAGTAGAATATGGTATAACATGTGGCTTCTTTCGAGCCTAAGCTCTTATGTATGTGTAAACATGATATATGGGTAAATGAATTCTAACAATTTTCAAATGGATCGGTATCGGGGAGAATTTCGGAAATGGAAAGTCAATATATCTATATGTGGATATCTATAGGAAATCATATGAAAGAGATGTTATTATTTTAGTTTGGATCTAAGCAATTCGATGAATTTTTCTAAAAGGTTCACATCATAGTAGTGCTGGTTGATGAGAGTTACTTCGGAAACAAAAAAAAGTAAAATAAAATTTATTTTTGTTATTCTTCCAATTCCAATAAAATGCAACTAGGTCTAGTGAGAGTATGAGTTGGCGATCAGAACGTATATGGATAGAACTTATAGCGGGATCTCGAAAAATAAGTAATTTCGGTTGGGCCCTTATTCTTTTTTTAGGTTCATTAGGGTTTGTATTGGTTGGAACCTCCAGTTATTTTGGTAGGAATTTTATATCTTTATTTCCTTCTCAGCAAATAAATTTTTTTCCGCAGGGGATCGTGATGTCTTTCTATGGGATCGCGGGTCTTTTTATTAGCTCCTACTTGTGGTGCACAATTTCGTGGAATGTAGGTAGTGGTTATGATCGATTCGATATAAAAGAGGGCATAGTGTGTATTTTTCGTTGGGGATTTCCTGGAAAAAACCGTCGCATATTTCTGCGATTCCTTATGAAAGATATTCAGTCCATCAGAATAGAAAATAAAGAGGGTCTTTTTGCTCGTCGGATCCTTTATATGGAAATCAGAGGCCAGGGGGCCATTCCCTTGACGCGTACTGATGAGAATTTGACTCCACGAGAAATTGAGCAAAAAGCTGCTGAATTGGCCTATTTCTTGCGCGTACCAATTGAAGTATTTTGAAAAAAGGAACTGAAAAACGAATACTTTGCAAGAGGGAAAAAACTCAAGAACCCTCTTTTTTTTCTATACCATAACTTAACGGAAGTTTGTTCTGAACGCCTATTCGAGCCAAAGTAAACGTATACGAAGCAACCCTAAAACGAAATTTTTTGTGTCCATAATTTTTTTTTTTATATTTGATATTTTATTTAATAGAACGGGAGTTCTTTCGTCTCGAAATCCAACTAATATTATGGGCTCTTTCTTATTCTATTTCTGTATTCTTTCTAGATTCAAGGACTAACCTAACCGCTATACTGCATCACAAATAAAAACCTCGCAATAGATTAATAGATTAATGGGCTCGATGACTTGGGATATAACTTATGCTTGATAGAAATATTAGTATCATATAGAGTCGACGCATGGGATGAGTTCATTAAAACTTCAAAAATTCACAGACGAAAAATGGCAAAAAAGAAAGTATTCATTTCCCTTCTATATCTTGCATTTATAGTATTTTTGCCTTGGTGGATCTCTCTCTCATTTAAAAAAAGTCTGGAATCTTGGATTACTAATTGGTGGAATATTAGGCAATCCGAAATTTTTTTGAATGATATTCAAGAAAAGAGTATTCTAAAAAAATTCATAGACTTAGAGGAACTCCTTCGTTTGGAGGAAATGATAAAGGAATACCCAGAAACGCATTTACAAAAGCTTCGCGTCGAAATCTACAAAGAAACGACCCAATTGATCAAGATGCACAATGAGGATCGTATCCATACAATTTTACACTTCTCGACAAATATAATCTGTTTCGTTATTCTAAGTGGTTATTCTATTCTAGGTAATGAAGAACTTGTTATTCTTAACTCTTGGGTTCAAGAATTCCTATATAACTTAAGCGACACAATAAAAGCTTTTTCTATTCTTTTATTAACTGATTTATGTATAGGATTCCATTCGCCCCACGGTTGGGAATTAATGATTGGCTCTGTCTACAAAGATTTTGGATTTGCTCATAATGATCAAATTATATCCGGTCTTGTTTCTACTTTTCCAGTCATTTTAGATACAATTTTTAAATATTGGATCTTTCGTTATTTAAATCGTGTATCTCCTTCACTTGTAGTGATTTATCATTCAATGAATGACTGAAAAATGATTGAACGACCCAATTATAATATTTGTTACTTTGTCCATAAGCAAAACACTCAAAATTGTACTTATTCTTTCTACCCAGCCAAGGGATCTCTCCAATATTTCAGAAAAATTATTTCAGTAAATAGCAAAATTATAGATAGGGAACTCTACTAGCGACCTACCTAATTTTATTGTAGAAAATTTCGGGATCAATGATTGGACCATGCAAACTAAAAAAACCTTTTCGTCGATAAAGAAAGAGATTACTCGATCCATTTCCCTATCGCTCATGATATATATAATAACTCAGGCACCCATTTCAAATGCCTATCCCATTTTTGCACAGCAGGGTTATGAAAATCCACGAGAAGCAACGGGCCGTATTGTATGTGCCAATTGCCATTTAGCTAATAAACCCGTGGATATCGAGGTTCCACAAGCGGTACTTCCGGATACTGTATTTGAAGCAGTTGTTCGAATTCCCTATGATCTGCAAGTGAAACAAGTTCTTGCTAATGGTAAAAAAGGCGCTTTGAATGTGGGGGCTGTTCTTATTTTACCCGAGGGGTTTGAACTAGCCCCGCCCGATCGTATTTCGCCCGAGATTAAAGAAAAGATAGGAAATCTGTCTTTTCAAAGTTACCGGCCTACTAAAAAAAATATTCTTGTGATAGGTCCTGTTCCTGGTCAGAAATATAGTGAAATCACCTTTCCTATTCTTTCCCCGGACCCCGCTACTAAAAAAGATGTTCACTTCTTAAAATATCCCATATACGTAGGTGGGAACAGAGGAAGGGGTCAGATTTATCCCGACGGGAGCAAGAGTAACAATAATGTTTATAATGCTACAGCAGCAGGTATAGTAAGCAAAATCATACGAAAAGAAAAAGGGGGATACGAAATAACCATAGTGGAGGCATCGGGTGGGCGTCAAGTGGTTGATATTATCCCTCCAGGGCCGGAACTTCTTGTTTCTGAGGGCGAATCCATCAAACTTGATCAACCATTAACGAGTAATCCTAATGTGGGCGGATTTGGTCAGGGGGATGCAGAAGTAGTACTTCAAGATCCATTACGTGTCCAAGGCCTTTTGCTCTTCTTGGCATCTGTTATTTTTGCACAAATCTTTTTGGTTCTTAAAAAGAAACAGTTTGAGAAAGTTCAATTGTCCGAAATGAATTTCTAGATCCGCGAATTTTTCAACATCAAACTCTAAAAAGAAATAAATTGTTGTTGGCAATTATATTATGTAATTGTGTATGATCAAAAAAATTTTGTTTGTTTCTTTTTTCGGATTTCGGGAATTACTTATACTGGTCATGATGTGTATATTGTGAAGAAGACTATTTGATTTTACTTATCTCTTCTTTGTTTTTTCAATCCAAATCGAAGTGATATAGAATGAATCCGTAGTTTTATAGTTTTATATTTGAATAGAATAAAAACAAAAGATAAATAAGCGGATAATATAAACCAAAGTATAAATGAAAGGAACAAAGGGTTTAGGGGGGGGGGGGGTTGTGCGTCTCCTAGTCTTTGACACAAGAAAAGGGATTTTCCACAACCCTTTCTTGTGTCGAATTAATAATGATTCTTGATCCTATTCGTCAAAAATTCCTATTCGTAGGTTCCATTTTTTTTCGGTTTATCATAACC